CCATCTGATGAGAGGTAGCAGCATCTCGGCCAATTCCAGGGTTCACGGCATTCCTACCTTTGGGTGGGTTACTGCCGTAGTTGGAGCGAGTCACAGTTCCGATTCCATTTGAACGAGCATTCCTACCAATTCCATTTTGAGGGGTAGCAGTAGATCCTGTCGATTCACTCGGTCCAGCAGCTGTTCCGGGTCCAGTACCGACATCAGTAGCACTACCATGAGTTGACTAAGCGGATGTTGCACCAGTAGACCTGATCGGGATCCAAATCCATACCCACTTCTTCCGGATCCAACAACAGCATCTAAGGCAGGCATGGGGAGCATCAACTAGCCGTTGATCCTGTTGTTGAACCAGTTGGTGATCGGGACCTATCACAATAGAAAAATAAATCTCTTTCTAATGCCTTTTTTATGTAAGATTATTTCTTTCTTGTTACAATGGACTAGGTCAACGTCTCCATGGCGATATCGTATATCAATGAGAAGTAGTACTTTCTATCTAGTAGTTCTACTCGTAAGCTACTACGGAAGCGGACTGGGACTGTGCGTACTGGGGAAGGGGTTGTGTTTGAAATGAAATGCTGCTCCAAGCTGAGCTAAGATTGTGTCATAGGTGTCCATTGCCTAAAAGTTTATTGGCGCTCCTGTGGTGTTCTAGAGGGAAAGATAATCAGAGCTTGACCGATCCATTCAGAAGGGAAGAAGCACACTGCTTAAGATATAAAGCGCAGTGCAGCCACCCCGACTTCCGTCCTATCTAATAATAGACCTGGAGGTCAGCTCCAATACATAGTTCCTTGGTTAGACCGTCAGTGATAATGAGAATAACCTTCTTCAGGTAACCTCCTCGGGGCAGGCACTTTTGGCATCACTACCTCATGGCAAGCTTACTGAGTATCCACCACATCTTGTAACATTTCCAGATCTTTCTGCTCCTTCAAATTCAAGTGATATTGGTGCTCGCTCCGGTGCTTATAGCTTCGTGGATCTAAATCACCATCTCGAGATGGAAGATATGCAGTTGGTTTGCCCCTCTAACTAGAAATTTCATAAGATAAGAAAGATGGTAGGGTTTTTGGGGAGGGCATTTTCGTTGTCTTTCTGTTTTGCATTATTCCTGCCCACTAAACATATACCTGCTTACTTGTTTTCATGCAGCGAAGAAAGCTTTCAGTCTCGCTTACCCGAGAGCTAACCTATGAAAAATCTTCTTTGACAACAGACCGGCTATGCGCAAGGTCAATACGGTTTAAAGAACGGCGCTATGCCTCGAAGAGTGACATCTTACCTTTTTAATGCACTCCTTGAAAGGCTCTTGGCTCAGTATCGACTGATTGATGTAAGCGCCCAACAGAAAGGGAAGATCATTGGGAAGAAACGGGGCCGTTGACCAAGTCGATGGCTTTGTTAAAAGGGGTGCGAAGAAGGCCCGCCTGGATAACTTCAGTCTGCTGGTACGTAGGGGAGTCCGGTAAAGGGCTAAGGAGCAAGGGGCACTCTCATTCTAACCTTTGCATGGCGCCACCATAAAGCGAGACCTGAGAAGGAGGCTGTAGGAGAGAGTCCAGCATAACTTAAATCATCTAAGCTGACAAGGACCCTGAAAAGGAAGCTACTGTGGAAGAAGGCAGTTGTTGAGCAAGTGACATTGGTTGAAGTTCAATATGAATATGCATCATCAACTGGAGAAGAAAGATGAAGATTCCGCTGAAGATGTCGAAGATTTAGAAGAAAGATACGAATATTTCGAATATGATTAAGACGAATATGTCGAGTTAGAGCACGGATTTTAATTTTTTTCTTACAGTTCCTCCACCGAACTGTAGTACAGAAGGAATAGCCGTGACGCGGTCGGTCGCCAAGCCCGCCTCTCTCTCTCGTTGTTGCGCGCCTTTACTCTACAGAACCAGCATAGCTCGCAGACGAGCACGCTAATGAGGCTCGGAATGATAATGCCCTTGGTTGGGGAGGAAATCTGTACGCGCTTTTCCACCTGGCGAGAAAGAACTCCAGGCGATCCATTAGTGAGGAGTGAGTACGATCCCGTTGTTTGGCGTGGCGGTTTTAATTTATCAGCAAAGCAGCACAGTCTAATTACAAATAATCGTTTGCAAGGCATGGGCTATCTAATAGGGCATCATAATCCGCTAACTTCTTTTCCTCATTTCGTAAAGTCTTGTCGTACTACGTGAGTCCTCGCCGTTTGAGAGGACCTAATAACTACCAGCCCAGTGAGGCCTCGCCGTAACATTACCCGGCTCCAACTACTGATGAATGAGTCAGTGAGTGAAGTACGGATTGAGGAGCAAGGTGAGTACGTACGATCAGTAAGTGCAAGTGTCTCCGTTGACCCCACACACAACTAAGGCAAATGAAGAACAGTAGTTCGCAACAAGCTAAGCCAATCCTCCAATTGAGCAGTCTAGCCAACCGTTGCTTGCGTTCAAGCCGGATCCAACTGATCCAAGCCGGAAGAATACGACGATATTACTGCCTCGTCACCGAGCGAAGAAGCAGGAACCCGAAGAAAGGTTTGAAAGAGTCCTTTTTATTAACTCACTCCCCGTCGGTTTTTCCCACTTTCTTGTCGAAGTGGACTAACTAACAGCATCTTTGCGGAAAGCGTTCAGACTTTTCCTTGCGCTGCTTGTAACGTTATTAGTCTAGTCTGGTTGTCATGACTTTGCGTCTGTGTCAGACACTTTATGAACTAACAGAGAACAAGGCGGCTACAGGAGACGGGAGCTACCCACGTGAGCCCACCATCTTCGTTCTGAAGCTTAAGAAGGATATCGAATGTATCGAATTTCACTAATTGCTTATCTTATCAAGGTCTTGGCACTGAATAAAGATCGGATTGAGCGAGAAACCTTTCTGATTCCCCTGCCCTATAGGCTTTCATAGGATTTCGAAACCTTTCCTATTCCTGCCCCCAGGAGTGCGCCTCTTACTATATCTGGCTTTCTGCCTGCACGCTACCATTTCCTCACTATGCGAAGTCTCGGAGCCCTTGACTTCAAATCATAATGCGACCTATAGCTTCGGGTTCCACATGACCCTTAGGACAAAAAAGAGGATAAAGAATAGGATCAAGAAGGGCAGTTTCACTCATGGCGAGCCTTCTCAAGCAGCTGCTTATACTCCTTCATATTCACGACTAATGGTAGCAACATAGTGTGGATGCTTTTCACATCCGATCCACTTATTCTGCCTGCGTTCGATCACTCTCAGCATTCCCAAACACAACGAGCTCCTCTGTTGCGACAGCAGCAGCTGTGAAACCTATTCGTGAGAGATCGGATCTTCTTACGCCAGCCAATGCGTCTGATAGTTCCCTCTTACTTAGGCATAATTCTTCTACATCAACAACCTCAAGCTTGGAATGGATCTTACACCAGTGGTTGACCGGCCTACGCAGATCGTACTAAATGTACCAGACCTTGATTGCGAGGCACTACTGGGCCCTAGCTTCTCGATGCCTATTCCGTACATGAGGCGATTCTTCGATTAGATTCATTTCAGAAGATTGATCTTTCTTTTCTTATCTTATATACGCTAAAAAATCCTAGCAACGATAGTTGAGAGTCGACCTCTATTTACGTCTTGACGGGCAAAGCAAAGTTTGAATCTTTTCTTTTAAGCAATAAGACGAGTACGGCTTACGGCTTTAGGACAGACAAGAAGACTAGTACGGCTTACGGCTTTAGGACAAGACTCGTTCCTGGTGTGAGCTGTTCGGGACTGGCCAAACGGAGACTAAAGGCAGGGCGAATACCGTTGATGTAGAAGTCGCTGATTCGATTCAATTTCTTTCTTAGTCGCTAGTCAGGTATTGGCATATCGGAGATTAGGATAGGCTAAAGAGGAGGACAAGAGGGCTACCCGATCGAGTAGGTCTCGGTTTAGGTTTAGGCCAATGGGAGGATCGGGATTGGGAGGACAATACGGCATACGGCTTTGCTGGTGAAAAGGAAAGATGGGTCATTAAAGGGTATCAACTGTCAGCTATCTCCTGTATAGGTCTTTTCGACTTTACTACAGGGGAAGAGCTGGAAAGAGGGACAGTAAGCTTGGGACAGGTGCAACCAGAAAGCCATCCGTTCCCGTGGCAAAAGGAAAAGAGCTTGAGCTTGATATCCGGGCTTCTATCGGTGAAGAAAGGATATATCCTTACCGAGATTGTTCCATGGTATGTCTCCCGTGGTACATACAATACAGAGAAGCTTCGCGCTTCCTTTATCGGTTCGGTTAAGCAATTATCTTGCCTTTCCCTGGTTGTTGGCTATCAAGTGAGATGCCCATCCTAGGGCTTCAGTCAGCTATCCTCTTTTTTTTCTGCCTGCTTCTTTCTAGCGGCAATGGGTCTTAAGTAAGGAATTCCCCTCCAGTAGCTCTTTTACCTATAGGGGACGCGTATGTCCGGTACAAAAAAGGAACTCCATCGGTTAATCAAAGAAAGGATATGCTCCTACCGAAGTTCACTGAAGTTCTCGGTTAAGGCTTCCCTTCCATTGGATCTGTAGGATATCGAGTTTGATTACCGCAAGTTCTTGGTATGATATGAGTTGGTGTCGGCGATCAAATGGTAATAACATAGTGAAGCGCGGCTTGCAATTATTGCACTTTCACTCCGATCCTAACTAGCTGAGATAGACCCTGCTGAATCTTGAAGGTCTTTGGTGTTAAGACACACAGCCGGGTTGTGTGGGTCCCTTTCCCTGGTAGGTCCGATTGGATGAATATCTCGTGCCGAGGTATGAAACTACAAGGGGATATCTCACTACGGTGGAAAAGGCTGCTATAGTTCGAGAACGCAGAGGTGATGAGCCGAGAAGCTCTACACAAGTAGCTGTTAAGGCAGTATCCGTGGTACAGCGAACCACTCATTCAATCTACTGTGAGTTGCGGAGTTTACCTTGTTCGGTCAAGTACCTGAGGGCAGTCGTCCTAGAAGAGATGGCGTGTTCTCCGGCTTGGGTATGGAGAGGTAGATAGAAAGGCTTCGCTTGTCTGTTCTTGTCCCTCCTTCTGGCTCTCTTTCCGTTTCGTCGGTCAACCGCCTCTGCTGGTTTAGGATCAATCGCTCGGACGTATCAATATGCATCCCAATCCGCTCTTTAGTAACCGCTTTTACCAATCCGCTCTTCTCCTGACCGATTGGAGGAAGGGAAGCGAGAGCTGACTCGACTGTTAAGGACCTAGAGGGGATCGACTGTTAAGGAGAGAGAGGGAAGCACAGGATAAAGAGTTTCAACTGATGGGGCGGTTCTTAGTTTCATTCCGTTCCGTCAGGGTAATCCACTTAGTTAATCGGCTCTGACGCTCTGCGCTGCAACTTTCCTCGTATATGAAGGCATTGGGTAGACAGCGGAGGCACAGGTTGGGACAGAGACTCTAAGATCTAAGGCAGATGCCCTAGCTAGAACGAAATCATCAACTTCGGAATAGTTTCGATAGCTTCTCAAATCACCTTACCTTGATTGAGGAAGCGGAGTAAGATGCTTCATATGCCTCTTATCGCTTAAAGGCTCATCTCCTGGATTAGGAAAAATGGCCTTCCAACCAAGCCCCAACCTATCATCTCGGAATCGAATTCATTTGCTTTTGCTTTAGCAGCGTCTGCATATCGATCGGTTTCAAAACCCTCGGAAAACCCTCGGTATCGGCTTCAGCCTTACCGGATCCATCGATTCATACAGAACCGCCCCCTTCTGGCCTTAACTTGTTTACTTTCGTCCACCTTGTCAGTCCCCGGTTGGTGCCACAGGAGTTTTGCCTCCTAACACACTCGAAGCGCAGTTTGATCTCCCAATCCTTGGAAGTTCTACTTAGACGGTTTCACGGGGGTACATCTTGACTCGTCTAGAGCGAATATGCCACTGATGCATAAGGCAGTGTCGCACCTGCTGAATCATATAGAGTTTGTAGCTAGGCGTCACGTACACAAAGACCTTAAGATTGCGTTAGCTTTATTAGAAAAGGTGGTCAAAATAGAAAAAAGACGAGCGTAAGGGAAATGGAACCTAAAGCTAGACTCCCTGAGAAGAACCTAATGGTCCAACCAATTCTTATCTGCTTTTCTTCTTCTAATTAGCCTCAAGGAAAAAGGCTCTAGATAGAAGGGTGTAGTAAGCTAGAGATTTGTAATCTGTCTTTGTTCCAGAGGGGAATGAGTGTTGATGGATTGCCCACGGGGCAGGGTGAAAACGAGATCTCTTTCCTCTGGCTAGAGTACTTTTATTTAGACCTTCCATGCATGGATTCAAAGCATTGAATCGACCGAAAGAAGTGCCCCTTTCTTTAGTGTGGAGGGGGGGACCTTGACTCTCCCAGTCATGTCAATCATTGCGATTGGCCGAAGACTAAAGCGAAGAGTGAATGAGAAGATCCTAAAGAGTGACTCAGGACCGGACGTTAGACTTGTAAGAGTGACTCAGGACCGGACGTTAGACTTGTGGTGTGAGAAGCATCTGCCTCGGGACCGGACGTTAGAGTTGTGGTGTGAGAAAGCGGAAGCAGATATGCCGATGGCTGGAAGGTAGCTACAGGCCTAAAAAAAGAGATTGACTGGGCAAGGAAGTCGAATCTCGGAGTTAGTTCAAGCTTTCAGAGCGGTAGCAAGAAAGACAAGAGCAAGGTAAGATGCCGTGGTGATCTAAGCCGTCAACGAGCAATTCGTCTCAGTTGAATCCAAAGAAAGAGGGCTAGGCCCGCCCAGTAATGAAGCAAACCGGAATGGAGCAAATCAGCAGTCTTTTAGGCCCAGTAATTCACTTCTAATAGAAAGAGTTCTAGGCTCGAGGGAAAATCAATATGAAAGGGAAGGAGATATTCAGGTGGGTCGAATCCAATAAGTCAAGGTCATGATCGAGTTAAGCTTGCGCTTACGTTTTACATTACAGCATTGAGAACTTCGAATCATCCTCCACAACCCTAACCTCACAACCAAATCTTTTCAAATTCTCTTTTTAGCTTCTCTTTGAATGTCTAAAGTTTGTCTTCAACCTCCCGGGTTTCGACATGGGTTCAAAACTCCGATTCGGTCGGTTAAGAAGTAGGAGCGAATTCGTCTATCACAGGTAGTCGCTCACCCGCAGGTCTTTCTCATATCTAAGCTAAGCCAGGAGGGAATCAATAATATGAATTGGAGTCTCAAGTAGGGGGGCTGCTAAGCACCAGTAATGAAGTGAAAATCCAGTGATCGGGACTAGCAGGAAGAACATTCAGTACAATTTCATCGTTCCCTTCCGCCGCTTCCCTCGTCGTACGTAGTCCTCTTAGGTATATTCTTATTCTTCGAGGCCCTAAAGTCCAACATCCAAATGATCATCCGAAGCCATGCGAGCATCCAAATCCACATCTGAATCCGTCGCATCAGAAGCAGCAGTAGCTATGGATATATCATATACTATAAATTGCCAATTCAATTAAAGTACTCAACCAGTGAGCCTTCCAGTTCATCCGGAAGAGGCGGAGGATCCATATCCAAAGTGAGTCATATCCAGTATAGGCTGGCTAACACTTATGTACCTAAAAAGGGAAAGGGAAGGGTACGAAGTGACTTTCCCCACCATCTTCAGGGGTAGCTCGTCAGTACCAGGTGTTGATTTTGTCACGTCTTTCAGTACTCGGACTGAAGTAAAGTACATCAATCGGTATAAGGGCTCCGCATTTCTGGGCACCTCTCAGTTCAGTTATCCGGAAATGAAGCAGGAAGATCTCTAGATGGCAGCTAGCTGAGAACCCGAATGAATCTCCTGCGCCTCTATCATTTGATTTGGCCGAGAAAGGCTTGGCATAATATGAGAGGATAGAAGATAGAAGAAGGGCGCTCCAGCTATGTGCCATTGTCAAAATGGTTGTCTATCACCCAAGTTTGATTATACTTACCTAACCCTTAACTCGCTACTTTTATTCCGCTCGTTCCCTATGGTCGAGCACTTCGTTCATGAGTTGCTATCGCTTTAGCTGTGATAACTATAACTTAACTTCTCGAGTGAAAACTGCTTTCCTTAGGATTAGGATGAGCTTTTAGGGCAAAGTAGAAAGAGCTTATTTATTCGTCGATAACAAGCCTTTACTTCAAACAAAAAGGAATAGAACCGGAAGCTTTGATGGTAGTAAAGTCAGTCCATCTGCACTATAAAGACAGACAGATTCTCTCTCTTCTTCGTATCGCCGCTTTATATAAGCTCCAGTGAAGCAAAGCAATGCAAGACAGATGGATAGAGGGATACTGATACTATAAGAGGACCTACTCCTTCTATTCTCTTTCCCATCAAGCTATGCATGCTTACCTGAAAGTCCTTCTTTAAAGGCAGAATTTCTTTCCGGTATGATCTTCCCCCTACAGAGGCTAAGCGGTCGGGTCATGGATCTTGCACTTCACTTGAATAGTGCTTTTGAAATGGCAAAGTCAAGAACCAAGCTGACTGAATCGAATCTCCTGTGCCCTCTTCCTTCTCCTTCATTGATCTAATCAAACTCTTCCTTGAAAGGAAAAAGGAAAGTGGAATGAATAAGCTCTTCTTATTCTTAGAGTCCTAAGAAAACCCTAGTAGGCCACTTCGTCCCTGTATCCTGGAGTTACCTTAGCTTAAGGAACTTATCTAACTCCAATCAATTCCACGATTCCATCCTTCTTGTGAGACTTTCATATAAACTTCTCTCCTCATTCGCGCAGCACGAAATTATGTTCCTCGGCCACTGGATAAGGGGAGGAACTATACGCATGGACAAGGAGAAGGTCCGTGCTATCACTGAGTGGCAGGCCCCGACCAAGGTAAAGGAGCTGCAATCATTCTTTGGGCTTGCCAATTATTACCGCCCTTTCATCAGGGGGTACTCGAAAAAGAGCAGCCCCGCTTACAGATTTGTTGAAAAGGGACCACAAGTGGCCCTGGTCTGAGACGTGCCAAGCAGCTTTCGTTACCAACCCAAGAGCAGAAGCAGGTGCAGCAACCAAGGAAGCAGCAATGAATGGGTTCAGCTCCTGTACCAAGAGAAGAGGGGAGAAAAGGATTCACCTTCGCCTTTCTTACATGAACCAAAAGGAAGGGGCTTATTGACCTAACTGAGAAGGAGACAGAAAGGGATCACCTGACCTTATCTTGAGTGAGAGAGGCAAGGAGCCAGGGAAAGGGCAAGGGGTTCACCCACTTTCACGAGTTTCATAGGTTCAAGAGATCCCACTATAGAAGTGTCTAGCCCTTCGCCGAAGGAAGGGATTCTTTAAAAAAGTCTTCGCCTAAGACTACCGCCCTTCAGCTATTGATGGATGAGGGTAGGGATCACATGGAGATTTGGTTGGGAGCGGAGTGCTATGCTAGCGAGTACCAAGCGAGGGAAGTACGGTCTGATGCAAGGAGTGAAACCACTAAACCAGAGGCCATGAGTTGAGTTCATTACTACTAGAAGTCTCAGTTCCTCGCCGGTGAAATGGAAGCCCAGAAATGGTATAAGCGTGGAAGAAGACCTTCTCTTTAGAGATTCAATCCCGCCATTCATTCAGTTGGGGGAGAGGGAAAAGAGAGTCTTAAGCAGCAAGCATGAGTGAACAGAGACTGCTATTACCATGTCCCTAGCCTGGTTCCTTCTTTGTTGCCTTCCTCTCCGCTTCTGTCAGCATAGAGGAAGGTTTTCACTCCCGTTGAGAAAGAAAAAATGCCCTAGCTCAGCTTCCTAGCATGACACATCGGCTAGCCCTTTCCAGCTCTGATTCACTTGCGAAAACAGGGGATTCGATAGCAGTAGCTGCGGATTCTCATGTCAAACCTTCCACCAGTTCGATAGGAGCTTGCATTCGCTGCATCAATGAATGTGCTTGCGTACTCCTGCGGGAAGTGGGACTAATCTAATTTCGTTCTTGTCTGAGCTAAGAGAATTCAATGAATCGTCTCTTGCACGAAGACTTTAGAGCTATCTCTGGGGCATCTTTTTAATATATGTAAGTTGCTTCTGTGCCTACTTTCGTACCTTTCCCCTTTGGCCCTTGGTAATTCCGCATCTGAGATGAGTTAGGTCAGGAAAGGTGGCAAGAGCCTATTCTATTATACGATACCACCAAGAGATCGAATTCCTCCTTGCAGTTGATAAACTATAATTGGACATGGTAAGGAAAGCAGGAATGTAATCAGGCTCAGACCTATTCTTGCAAGAGGCGATTCGTGCACAAGCCCTTCTTCTTCGGCCTTTTGACTCTTTCTTGCTCTTTAGGGAATTTCGGAGTGAATGAGTTCAACAAAACAAGGAAAGAAGGCTATAAGCTGCCTACATGGAATCATGCACACCTCCCAGAAAGAGTTGCGATAATATCATGCTAAATCTCCCTAGCTTCCTTCCTCCAACTGCTCTTAGTCCGCCTACTATACTACTATTATCCCTTCTCTTCGACGATCCCTGCTCCTCGGGCATTAAGGCCAGGAAAGGAATCAGTCCCAAGAGCGGCTACGACTACGAGAGCTCTTACCCTTCTAACTTTAACACCGGTTACGTCCTTCTTGTCTTTTGCAGCGGTTAGGAATTCAATAGCAGTTAATTCAATTGCTAGTCTGACAACGGCTTATTCTTGAACAACAACCATGGCATTCTCTGCCTACTCTTTCACTATGTCATTTGCTTTCCTTAGTAAGCCTTCTGCTCTTCGAATACCTAAGGGATTCAGTCAGTTCAGTTACTTCCCCAATCAGTACCTTGCTTCTAGACCTCAAGCTTATTCGATCACAGTTGATTCCGTGCAGTCTGTCCCTCAATCCGATTAGGGGCATGCCCTTTCTCCAAGTGCCTTACTGACTTTTGAAAACAGACATCTGTCCATTCAATCGGAATTGATATTTCGTCAGGTATACTCAATTTAGCGATATCCCACTTCTCTTCCTAAATGAGAGGGGCTCACTTGACGGAGCGCCGAGCATGATTCTTCGTGCTAGTTCCCCCTCTCCAGTTCTTCTAACTCGACAATTATCTCAATAAACTACGGATACCACACAGCTCCTTATTCTTCTATGACCCAAAGGTGCAAAAGAAGGAGAATCTTCCCATAGAGAATATGGCACGGGTAAGCCAATCAATCAAGCAAGACAAGCACGGACCAGACAAGAGGGTCAACTCTCTCCGTAAGGCTCGGATACGCGTTCATAAACTCCTCTAATTCATATGTCGTACCGATATCGGGAACACATTCCAAAAGATCGCCTCTCTTTGGACTCAAGACATGTTTTGATGTCAGTCTATGGCACTTCTACACCTGGGCAGACAGAGCTTGGTAGCTCAGAGGAAGAAGCACGTACTCATGAACCAGACCCGCTTCTGTCCCTTGTTGAGGGTTGACCTCTATGCCATAGCCTATTTGGCACTGTATCCTCTTTCGGTGAATTCTCATTTTCTATCTCCCTTCCCCCTCCCGACACCAAAGAGTTGATTTCATCTCCTACTGCGGCTTGAACGCTTCTCCGTGATTCCCTCCCCTCAACTAGGCGAGGATAGGCAGAATCGGGAGTCTCGTCTATGGTGGCAAGAAATGGGGAAGCCATAAAGGTTGGGCATGAATCAGTCGTTGGGAAGGAATAAAAAGAATGAAAGGTGAAGTCATCGTTTCCGGTCGATCTCCCTCTTGAACCCGTCGGGTCGTGAGACAAAAAGCTATGTGAACGTACGCACCAGCCTTTATCCCCCAGTTCTTTTACAGCCTTTATTCCATTCCGCAAGTTGAATGCTTTATCCCCCAGTTCTTTAATCTCCCTCACAGGGCGAAAACATGATTTGATTTGTCCAATCATTCCCTCCCCCTAATCCTATGGGGCGAATTCAATAGCATTGGACTAACTCGCCACGGGAAAGCTAGCCATAAGTCAAGTAAGGTTAACAGCCCTATTCATGTGCATTCGATTCCGAAAGACCGGATTCAATAGCTGCGGATTCTCTTGCAGCAACAGCACATTCGAGAACACCGTAAGCTCCTCCTCGGAGCACTAAGCCCTTATACCGCTTTACTCTGTTAATTAGATAGACATCCTTCCCCTACTCCTGATGGTTATTTCGGATGATGTGCCTGGGTGGTATCTAAAAAAGGATGTTTCATTTTCTTATTCCCGCCTGACCAGACAACTAGGATGATGTGGCAAGCAACCTAAAGCCAAAGATATTATTGGAGAGGTGAACGGGATAAGGAAAGATAGATCCCATAGGCGAGCGGTCGGGATCCAAAAAATGTCTCTGCTGAATGGACCGAGCTGACTCAGGAACTATCTCGACTGGATCGAATGCATATAATTCATATGGTGTGTGAAAAGCAATGAATCGGATATTTCGTCTACCACCTGCTCGGGATCCGATCAGTAATAGAAAGATTATGTGATAAGCCTATGAAACTAAGAAACCACCTATTTGTTATTAGGAGTAGGTGGAGTTGAAGGGATGAGAAGACATGCAACGGATATCAACATGTATCTGTACCGCCTGGCAGATATAACACACATGTTCTGGATACTAAATAGCATACTCATTCTAAGAACTGATAAGCCATAGGATTTTGCACTAGCATTGTAGGACTAAAAAGCTGGCACCGCTACCCTTCCGAGAGTCCGTGATCAACCCCAGAATCAGAAGAATCATACTATGAGCTGCTCGAGAACTAGTTTCGAACTGAGAAAGACTTAGAAGAGGGAGACTTTTAGTTGCGGCTTAGCCTAAACCAAGATAGGTAGTATTCTGCTCTTTCCACTGAACCGCCGCGAAACGGAACTCAAAAGCACTTTAAGGATAGGATAGTTGAATTTGAAGGAGATTTATGGATAAAGAAAGTCACGATTCAGGATGACCGATGAATCAATGCTACTAAAGCTCGCGCATACTTCCTTCTGTACTGCCGAGATCCATGGTCAGACAATACAGAGATGCAGGGAGCGGGAACCCAACCTTCAGTGTACCGGTCGTACCAGCCATTTGTTCCTCTCCGCGGCCTCCCCATCCCGAACGAACCGGAGAGAGGCAAGTCATAGTAGGTCGTCCCAGAGGGGCTGAGGGAGCGTACGGGATAGACCAGTAAACCCCTGGGCTACTGGTCCTGCCTATGAGTCAGGGACTGGGTCTGGTCCCTGCCTGACCCCTGCTTCATACGTATAAGGAATTTCTCTATCTTCCCCGCTCGCTTGTGGCCATTGTTCGGAATCAACGCCGAGTTGGTCCCCAAAAAAAGAAGGAAGCCAGGGCATCCCTGGAGTGGAGAAAGATATGGATAGTCAATTTTCTGAGGAGCTCATGGAGGGAGAGCTGAAAGATGATGGGGCACTTGTCTACATGGCGACAGAAAGAGTGCCTGGGGTTGTCAAATGGCGCTACGTCCTCTACTACGATTCGTATGGATGGGGGGCTCAGTGGTCTAGTGTTCTCTAGGAGGCTCAGATAGAGGACAAGAGGTCCTTAGAGAGTTAGTGGTTCTTTTGGTTCTTCCCTTGAGAGCTATGAGTGAATAGTGTTTCCTCCTTGTATTAGAGTATGAGTGAGTGGAGAGATTGTTCTAATAAAAGAGTTGTGTTGTTCTCTTGCCTTTGCAATAGTGACTTGGTTTTGAGTGAGTGAGAAAAGAGAATGTATAGAGATTTGGGCGTGCGTCAAAGAGTGAGAGGTGAGCTCAAGGCCGAGTCTGTGAGAGGCGGAGGCGTCCTGCGCAAGTCGGAAAGGAAGACGGAACAAGCAAACAAGCAACGGACGAGCGCGCTAGCGCGAAAGCCAGCCGTAAGGCGTTAGCAACGCGCATCCGTTTTCTTGCTGAGCGCGAAAGCCGTTGCGCGAACGAACAAGCCCGCCGTTGCGCGTTAGCCCTTCTTGGCTATTTAATATTAGTTATTAGTTAGCTATTTAGTAGTTGTTGTTGTAGTTTCAAAAGTGTGCGTTTTCTTGCTGGAACGGAATTCAAAAAAGAAAGAAGGAGAGGCCTATCGATGACCGAGCCACTCTGAGACTACTCCTTACCGAACCCTGACGGAACTACATGAAACCTAAGAGGATCGCCGAAGCGAGTCTAAAGGCCAAAGAAAGAGTGATCTTTGAACGCTACTACGCATCCTTACTCATAGTAGAGTGTAAGGTAGGTTTGGGTATAGCAGGACTTGAACCTGCGACCATTAGGTTAAAAGCCCAATGCTCTACCAACTGAGCTATACACCCAAAAAAAGATTGAGTAGTAAATAAGGATTGGTGCGGAAAATAAAAGAGGCCCCTCTTCTTCTCATCCTATTACAGTACAGGGGCGCGGCTCTGTATGAGGCTCGTACTGCAGAGCAAGTCTGGTCTTGTTTCCACTCATTGAAGATTCTATCTACAAAAGAAGGTCAACGGGGGATACTAAAGTAGCTCTCACTGACACCCGCGTAGAAAAGGGAAGTGCGCTCCTGCGCCACGGGGGCAAGAACAAGCTTCTTTATAGGTGTAGTTCCGTCAGGCCGGAGTGCGCTAGCTAGCCCTTACGTTTTCCAGCAGCAACAAGCAACGGAACAAGCAAACAAGCAACGGACGAGCGCACTAGCGCGAAAGCCGTAAGGCGTTAGCAACGCGCATCCGTTTTCTTGCTGCGCTTGCGCTTGTTTTTTGAGTGATATACTATATAAGCCCTCGATTCCCGTAAGGTTCCCGTAAGGCGTTAAAACTATTAGTTACTAATAGTTGTTTGTTTGTTGAAAAATCAAGTGTGCTAACGCAACTCGATCAATTTCCTGGGATTCCCGTAATGCGTTTTCTTGCTGGGTTGGTCGGGTACGAAGAATGAATCTATATCTGTGCACGGAAGTTGCTGGCCGGCGGCCGCTCAACTGTTCGAGCGCAATGCAGTGGTGGTTGGTTCCGATTCGACAAGGATAGAATGCCTGGTCGAAGGTCCAGTACAGTAGGTAGCAGGCGTGTTCGTTTTGGCTCCCGAGCGAGAACGAAAAATAGGCGATGCACCATCCTTGCTGCTACGTACGTTGACCTTGACTTGACAGATTCATCCAATTGAACCCACAC